GTTGATGTAGCTTAATTACAAAGCAAAGCACTGAAAATGCTTAGATGAGATTATATTAACACTCCATAAACATAAAGGTTTGGTCCTAGCCTTTCTATTGGTTATTAATGAACTTACACATGCAAGAATCCTCGCTCCTGTGAAAATGCCCTCTAGTCATTGTTTGGTACAGAGGAGCTGGTATCAAGCACACTAAAAAGTAGCTCACAACACCTTGCTTAGCCACACCCCCACGGGAAACAGCAGTGATAAAAATTAAGCAATAAATGAAAGTTTGACTAAGTTACATTACTAAGGACTGGTAAATTTCGTGCCAGCCACCGCGGTCACACGATTGGGCCAAACTAATAGACAATCGGCGTAAAGTGTGTTTTAGAATTTAACAATAAATAAAGTCAAACTTTAACCAAGCTGTAAAAAGCCATAGTTACTGTAAGATACTTAACAAAAGTAACTTTAAAATTTCTGACTACACAATAGCTAAGACCCAAACTGGGATTAGATACCCCACTATGCTTAGCCCTAAACATAGAAAATTATAAACAAAATTATTCGCCAGAGTACTACCAGCAAAAGCTAGAAACTCAAAGGACTTGGCGGTGCCTTATATCCTTCTAGAGGAGCCTGTTCCATAATCGATAAACCCCGATATACCCCACCAACCTTTGCCAAATCAGCCTATATACCGCCATCTTCAGCAAACCCTAAAAAGGAAGCATAGTAAGCACAAATATTAACATAAAAACGTTAGGTCAAGGTGTAGCCTATAGGTTGGAGAGAAATGGGCTACATTTCCCATATTAGGATATACTCACGAAAACTAATGTGAAATCACTAGTCAAAGGTGGATTTAGCAGTAAACTAAGAATAGAGCGCTTAGTTGAATAAAGCCATGAGGCACGCACACACCGCCCGTCACCCTCCTCAAGCAATAAATATTAACTAATCCATAATACCTTAAATAAACCCTGCAAGAGGAGATAAGTCGTAACAAGGTAAGTGTACTGGAAAGTGCACTTGGATAACACAAAGTGTAGCTTAGATAAAGCACCTAGTTTACACCTAGAGATTTCAACTCAAACTGAACACTTTGAAACTAAAAATAGCTCAACATTTAAATATCTCTAAACTATTTTACAGATAAGACAAAACATTTATTATAATTAAAGTACTAGGCGATAGAAATTCTACTTGACGCTATAGAGAAAGTACCGCAAGGGAAAACTGAAAGAAAACCACAAGTAAAAAACAGCAAAGCTTAAGACTTGTACCTTTTGCATAATGATTTAACTAGAATATATTAGCAAAAAGAATTAAAGTTAAGTAACCCGAAACCAGACGAGCTACCTATCAGCAGCCTAAAGAGCAAACTCGTCTATGTGGCAAAATAGTGAGATGACTGATAGGTAGTGGCGACAAACCTACCGAGCCTGGTGATAGCTGGTTGTCCAGGACTGAATTTTAGTTCTAAATTAAGTTTACCAAAAAACAAATAAATTATACTGTAAACTTAAATAGTAATCTAAAAAGGTACAGCCTTTTAGACACGGGATACAACCCCTATTAGAGAGTAAATTTTTAATAAACCACAATAGTTGGCCTAAAAGCAGCCACCAACTAAGAAAGCGTTCAAGCCCAACAGAAAAAAAACTTAATTTCACAATAAAATTAAACTCCCAATATATAACTGGACTATTCTATTTCTAATTAGAAGTAATAATGTTAATATGAGTAACAAGAAAAAATTTTCTCCTTGCACAAACGTATATCAGAACGAATAAATCACTGACAGTTATCAAAACTAGCATATTAATAATTAATCCCCTCAATACCAATTGTTAATCCAACACAGGAGTGCAAATACCCCAAAGGAAAGATTAAAAAAAGTAAAAGGAATTCAGCAAACACAAACCTCGCCTGTTTACCAAAAACATCACCTCTAGCATAAAAAGTATTAGAGGCACTGCCTGCCCAGTGACTTCAGTTTAACGGCCGCGGTATCCTGACCGTGCAAAGGTAGCATAATCATTTGTTCTCTAAATAAGGACTCGTATGAATGGCTCCACGAGGGTTTTGCTGTCTCTTACTTTAGATCAGTGAAATTGACATCCCCGTGAAGAGGCGGGAATAAAAAAATAAGACGAGAAGACCCTATGGAGCTTTAACTAATTAACTCATTAAACCCTAGTCCACTCTCTACAAGAAATAAACCACTTTTAATTGAGTTAACAGTTTAGGTTGGGGTGACCTCGGAATAAAAATTAACCTCCGAGAAAAATTATTAAGACCTACAAGTCAAAATTACTACACTACACACTGATCCGCCACTGGCGATCAACGAAACAAGTTACCCTAGGGATAACAGCGCAATCCTATTTAAGAGTCCATATCGACAATCAGGGTTTACGACCTCGATGTTGGATCAGGACATCCCAATGGTGCAGCAGCTATTAATGTGTTCGTTTGTTCAACGATTAAAGTCCTACGTGATCTGAGTTCAGACCGGAGTAATCCAGGTCGGTTTCTATCTATTCATAAGTTTCTCCCAGTACGAAAGGACCAGAGAAACAAGGCCCACTTATAATAAGCGCCCTAACAAAACAGATGAACTAATCTTAATCTTATATAATATATTAATCACCTTAGATAAAGGGTCAAGTTAAAGTGGCAGAGACTGGTAATTGCATAAAACTTAAGATTTTAAACTCAAAGGTTCAAACCCTTTCTTTAACAAATATATGTATTTCGTAAACCTATTAGCTATAGTAATTCCCATCCTACTAGCCGTAGCATTCTTAACCTTGCTGGAACGAAAATTATTGGGCTACATACAACTCCGAAAAGGACCAAATATTGTAGGACCTTATGGACTACTTCAACCAATCGCTGACGCAGTTAAATTATTTACTAAAGAACCCCTACAGCCACTAACATCATCCCTCACCCTATTTATTATTGCACCCACCCTAGCATTAACTCTAGCACTGATAATGTGAATCCCACTACCCATGCCTTATCCATTAATTAATATAAACATAAGTATTTTATTTATACTAGCCTTATCAAGCTTAGCTGTCTACGCTATCCTGTGATCAGGCTGAGCCTCAAATTCAAAATATGCACTAATTGGCGCTCTCCGAGCAGTAGCCCAAACTATTTCTTACGAAGTAACCCTAGCCATTATTATTCTATCTATCTTACTTATGAATGGCTCTTTCACATTATCGACATTAATCACAACCCAAGAATATACTTGACTAATTTTACCATCATGGCCTTTAGCCATAATATGATTTATCTCAACCCTAGCTGAAACTAACCGAGCCCCCTTTGATTTAACAGAAGGAGAATCAGAACTTGTATCAGGATTTAATGTAGAATATGCAGGAGGCTCTTTTGCCCTATTCTTCCTTGCAGAATATGCCAATATCATTATAATAAACGCCCTTACCATCACTCTCTTTTTAGGAGCATACAACAACCCAGCATTCCCTGAGATATATTCTATTAACTTTACTATTAAAGCCCTCCTGTTCACAACTTTTTTCTTATGAATTCGAGCATCATACCCCCGATTTCGATATGATCAACTAATACACCTGCTATGAAAAAATTTCCTACCCCTCACTTTAGTAATATGTATATGACATGTAACCCTGCCAATTATTCTAGCAGGTATTCCACCCCAAACATAAGAAATATGTCTGACAAAAGAGTTACTTTGATAGAGTAAATAATAGAGGTTTAAATCCCCTTATTTCTAGAATTATAGGAATTGAACCTACCCCTAAGAATTCAAAAATCTCCGTGCTACCTACACTACACCACATTCTAAGTAAGGTCAGCTAAATAAGCTATCGGGCCCATACCCCGAAAATGTTGGTTATTACCCTTCCCATACTAATTAATCCCATAACTTTTTCTCTAATCATAATAACAATAATCTTAGGGACCCTATTGGTCATAACAAGTTCACACTGATTCTTAGTTTGAGCGGGATTTGAAATAAATATATTAGCAATTATCCCACTATTGACTAAACAACACAACCCTCGATCCACAGAAGCAGCAACCAAATATTTTATAACCCAAGCAACCGCCTCCATGTTCCTTATAATAGCCGCAATTATTAATTTATTATACACCGGCCACTGATCTATTCAAAAACTAATCAATCCAATAGCATCAATTATAATAACAACAGCGCTTGCAATAAAATTAGGCCTCTCTCCCTTTCACTTTTGAGTGCCTGAAGTAACTCAAGGTATCCCACTACTCTCTGGACTCATTCTATTAACATGACAAAAATTAGCACCATTATCAATTCTATATATAATTTCACCCCTTACAAACACAAATATTTTAATAATTATAGCCTTACTATCAATTGCAATCGGGGGCTGAGGGGGATTAAATCAAACCCAACTCCGAAAGATCATAGCCTATTCATCTATTGCCCATATAGGATGAATAATGTCTATTTTAGTATACAACCCAACTATAATACTACTAAACCTATATATCTATATTCCAATAACCATTACAACCTTTTCCCTTTTAATAATAAACTCAACAACCACAACAACTTCACTATCACATATATGAAATAAAATACCTTTGATTACCATAATTATCCTAATTACTATATTATCCCTAGGGGGCCTACCACCACTAACCGGATTCCTACCAAAATGATTAATTATCCAAGAATTAGTAAAAAATAATAGTATTATTATATCAACTACCATAGCACTACTTGCCCTGCTAAATTTATATTTCTATACGCGAATTACATACACAACATCATTAACCATATTCCCAACAACAAATAACACAAAAATTATATGACAATTTAAATACCCAAAACAAACATTATATACACCTCCAATAATCATTATCTCAACACTCATTCTTCCAATATCCCCAATAACATTAATCTTAGAATAGAAGTTTAGGTTATATAGACCAGGAGCCTTCAAAGCCCCAAGAAAATATTATTAATTTAACTTCTGATTATAAGGGTTGCAAGAATTTATCCTACATCAAATGAACGCAAATCAATCACTTTAACTAAGCTAAACCCTCTTCCTAGATTGATGGGACTCTAACCCATAAAAACTTAGTTAACAGCTAAACACCCTAAACAACTGGCTTCAATCTACTTCTCCCGCCGTAAAGAAAAAAAGGCGGGAGAAGCCGGGGCAGGATTGAAGCTGCTTCTTCGAATTTGCAATTCGATGTGTATATACACCACAAGGCTTGGTAAAAAGAGATTATCACCTCTGTCTTTAGATTTACAGTCTAATGCCTACACTCGGCCATTTTACCTATGTTCATCAATCGTTGATTATTTTCAACCAATCACAAGGATATCGGAACCCTTTACCTCTTATTTGGCGCTTGAGCTGGTATAGTAGGTACCGCATTAAGTCTTCTAATTCGCGCTGAGCTAGGTCAACCAGGAGCCCTACTCGGAGATGATCAAATTTATAATGTAATTGTAACTGCCCATGCTTTTGTGATAATTTTCTTTATGGTTATGCCCATTATAATTGGAGGCTTCGGAAATTGACTTGTTCCACTAATAATCGGAGCCCCCGACATAGCATTTCCCCGAATAAATAACATAAGCTTTTGACTCCTCCCTCCCTCTTTTTTACTACTTCTAGCATCATCCATAGTAGAAGCAGGAGCAGGTACGGGTTGAACAGTCTACCCTCCCTTAGCAGGAAATCTAGCTCATGCAGGGGCCTCTGTAGATTTAACAATTTTTTCTCTACACTTAGCAGGTGTCTCATCAATCTTAGGAGCAATTAATTTTATTACTACAATTATTAATATAAAACCCCCCGCTCTATCCCAATATCAAACACCACTATTTGTCTGATCAGTCCTAATTACAGCTGTACTTCTCTTATTGTCACTTCCTGTACTAGCTGCTGGTATTACAATATTATTAACAGACCGAAACCTAAATACAACATTTTTTGATCCAGCTGGAGGAGGGGATCCTATTCTATATCAACACTTATTCTGATTCTTTGGACACCCAGAAGTGTACATTTTAATCTTACCCGGTTTTGGCATTATCTCCCACATTGTTACTTATTATTCAGGAAAAAAAGAACCATTTGGTTATATGGGAATAGTTTGGGCTATAATATCTATTGGATTTTTAGGATTTATCGTGTGAGCTCATCATATATTCACAGTAGGAATGGATGTAGATACTCGAGCATATTTTACTTCTGCTACTATGATTATTGCTATTCCCACGGGAGTTAAAGTATTTAGCTGGCTGGCCACCCTTCACGGAGGTAATATTAAATGATCCCCCGCCATATTATGAGCCCTTGGATTTATTTTTCTATTTACAGTTGGAGGACTAACAGGCATTGTGCTCGCTAATTCCTCCCTTGATATTGTCCTTCATGACACTTACTACGTAGTAGCTCACTTCCATTACGTGTTATCAATGGGAGCCGTCTTCGCCATCATAGGAGGATTTATTCACTGATTTCCCCTATTTTCAGGTTACACTCTAAGCATGACCTGAGCAAAAATTCATTTTTTAATTATATTTGTAGGAGTAAACATAACCTTTTTTCCACAACACTTCTTAGGGTTATCAGGTATGCCTCGACGCTATTCAGACTACCCCGACGCCTATACAACCTGAAATACTGTTTCCTCTATAGGCTCTTTTATTTCACTAACAGCTGTAGTACTAATAGTATTTATAGTATGAGAAGCGTTTGCCTCTAAACGAGAGGTAATAATAGTTGAACTAACTTCAACAAATCTCGAATGACTACACGGGTGTCCTCCACCCTACCACACATTTGAAGAACCCACCTATGTAAACCACAAATAAATATAAGAGAGGAAGGTTTCGAACCCCCAGAAATTGGTTTCAAGCCAATACCATAACCACTATGACTCTCTCAACAAGCAAGATATTAGTAAAACTTACATAACTTTGTCAAAGTTAAGTTACAGGTGGAACTCCTGTATATCTTTATGGCATACCCCTTCCAACTAGGATTTCAAGATGCAACATCACCCATTATAGAAGAATTATTAAATTTTCATGATCATGCACTCATAATTGTCTTTTTAATTAGCTCCCTTGTATTGTATATTATTTCACTTATACTGACAACCAGCCTAACCCATACAAGTACCATAGATGCCCAAGAAGTAGAGACAATCTGAACAATTCTCCCTGCCATTATTCTAATTTTAATTGCCCTTCCTTCACTACGAATTCTCTATATAATAGATGAAATCAATAACCCATGCGTAACTATTAAGACCTTGGGTCACCAATGATACTGAAGTTATGAGTACACAGATTATGAGGATTTAATATTTGATTCATATATAATTCCCACCTCTGAATTAAACCCTGGACAACTTCGACTTCTAGAGGTCGATAATCGAGTAGTCCTACCTGCTGAACTAACAATTCGTATATTAATCTCATCAGAAGACGTATTACACTCTTGGGCTATTCCTTCCCTAGGCTTAAAAACAGATGCAATCCCAGGGCGCCTAAATCAAACAACACTTTTATCTACCCGACCAGGTTTGTATTATGGACAATGCTCTGAAATTTGTGGATCTAATCATAGTTTTATACCTATTGTACTTGAAATAATTCCCCTAAAATTTTTTGAAAAATGATCTTCATCTATAATATAATATCATTAAGAAGCTAATTAGCACTAACCTTTTAAGTTAGAGATTGAAAGCTTTAACCTTTCCTTAATGACATGCCACAGCTAAACACATCAACCTGATTCATCACAATTATTTCCATAATTATTACCCTATTCATTGTATTTCAGTTAAAAATCTCAAACTACTACTACTACACAAGCCCCGGGCCTTTGAATACTAAGATCCAAACACACACAGCTCCCTGAGAAATTAAATGAACGAAAATCTATTTGCCTCTTTTATCACCCCCACACTAATAGGCCTGCCTGTTGTTATCATTATTATTATATTTCCTAGCATTTTCTTTCCATCAACAAGCCGCCTTACTAATAACCGTTTAATTGCAATACAAAAATGAATTATTCACCTTATCACAAAACAAATAATAATTATTCATACTAAAAAAGGTCAAACCTGAACCCTAATATTAACATCACTAATTATATTTATTGGATCTACAAACTTAATTGGACTACTACCCCATTCATTTACCCCAACTACCCAATTATCCATAAACCTTGGCATAGCCATTCCTCTTTGAGCAGGCACAGTAATTTTAGGATTTCGCCATAAAACCAAAGCGTCTTTAGCACATTTTCTCCCTCAAGGTACACCACTACCCCTAATCCCTATACTAGTAATTATTGAAACAATTAGTCTATTTATTCAACCAATGGCCTTAGCAGTACGACTAACAGCAAATATTACTGCAGGACACCTATTAATTCATTTAATCGGAAGTGCCACTCTAGCCTTAATAAATATTAGTATAACTACCGCCTTTATTACATTCAGCATTCTTGTATTATTAACAATATTAGAATTTGCCGTCGCCCTAATTCAAGCCTATGTCTTTACCCTATTAGTAAGTCTTTATTTACACGACAACACCTAATGACCCACCAAACACATGCTTATCATATAGTCAACCCTAGTCCTTGACCATTAACAGGAGCCCTGTCCGCTCTTCTCCTAACATCGGGCCTAGTAATATGATTCCATTTCAACTCAATACTTTTATTATCAATTGGCATAATCACAAACACGCTAACCATATATCAATGATGACGAGATATTGTCCGAGAAGGTACATTTCAAGGACACCACACACCAATCGTACAGAAAGGCCTCCGCTACGGAATAATCTTATTTATTGTATCAGAAGTATTTTTTTTCTCAGGTTTTTTTTGAGCTTTTTACCATTCAAGCCTAGCCCCTACTCCAGAACTGGGAGGCTATTGACCCCCAGCAGGTATCATTCCCCTAAATCCTATAGAAGTACCACTCCTTAACACATCAGTTTTATTAGCCTCCGGAGTATCTATTACATGAGCACACCACAGCCTTATAGAGGGTAATCGCAGTCACACAATACAAGCACTATTTATTACTATCTTCTTAGGCTTGTATTTTACACTATTACAAGCTTCTGAATATTATGAGACACCCTTTACCATTTCAGATGGTGTCTATGGCTCCACCTTCTTCATAGCCACAGGATTTCATGGCCTCCATGTTATTATTGGTTCAACATTTTTAATTATCTGCTTCCTACGCCAATTAAATTTTCACTTCACATCTAACCACCATTTTGGATTTGAAGCTGCAGCCTGGTACTGACACTTCGTAGATGTTGTATGACTATTCTTATATGTTTCTATTTATTGATGAGGCTCATGTTCTTTTAGTATTAATCAGTACAATTGACTTCCAATCAATTAGACTTGGAAAACCCCAAGAAAGAATAATTAATTTTATATTAACATTATTTGTTAACACCTCATTAGCCCTATTATTAGTAACCATTGCATTTTGACTACCTCATATAAACATTTATGCCGAAAAATCAAGTCCATACGAATGTGGTTTCGACCCTATAGGATCTGCTCGTCTTCCATTTTCAATAAAATTTTTTATAGTAGCTATTACCTTCTTACTATTCGATTTAGAAATTGCACTTCTTCTACCCTTACCATGGGCCTCCCAAACTAATAAACTTTTAATTATACTGTCTATGTCACTACTCTTGATCTCACTATTAATTATTAGCCTGGCCTACGAATGACTACAAAAGGGGTTAGAATGATCTGAATATGATAATTAGTTTAATATAAAACAAATGATTTCGACTCATTAAATTATGATTATTTCATAATTATCAAAATGTCTTTAACTTATTTAAATATTATATTAGCATTCATTATATCTCTCTTAGGCCTGCTTATATATCGGTCCCATTTAATATCATCACTATTATGCCTAGAAGGCTTAATACTCTCCTTATTTGTACTAAGTACCCTAACAATCCTTATTATAAATATAACCCTTGCTAGTATACTACCAATTATTTTATTAGTATTTGCGGCTTGCGAGGCAGCACTTGGTTTATCCTTGTTAGTAGCAGTATCTAATACATATGGGACAGACTACGTACAAAACCTAAATTTACTTAAATGTTAAAAATTATCCTACCTACAATTATACTTATTCCACTAACGTGATTATCAAAAAGTAATATAATATGAATTAACTCTACAATATATAGTATAATAATTAGCATATTATGCTTACCTATAATAAATCAATCTTGCGATAATAGCTTAAACTTTTCTTTGCTATTTTTTACTGACTCCTTATCAACCCCCTTACTACTATTAACAGTATGACTTTTACCACTTATAATTATTGCCAGCCAATATCACCTATCAAAAGAATCTACCTTACAAAAAAAACTCTATATTACCATAATATTATTACTTCAAATTTTTTTAATTATAACATTTTCTGCCACCGAATTGATTATATTTTATATTCTATTTGAAGCCACACTAGTACCTACTCTTATTATTATTACTCGATGAGGAGGACAAGCAGAACGATTAAATGCCGGCATTTACTTTCTCTTTTATACTTTAGTCGGATCACTACCTTTGTTAATTGCATTAATTTATACCCAAACCTCATTGGGCTCATTAAACATACTTCTAATTCAACACTGAGGCTATTTCCCAACACAAACATGAAGTAATTCCGCCCTATGATTATCCTATATATTAGCATTTATAGTAAAAATACCCCTATATGGTCTACACTTGTGATTACCCAAAGCTCATGTTGAAGCCCCTATTGCAGGCTCTATAGTACTAGCCGCTATTTTATTAAAATTAGGCGGATATGGTATAATACGAATCTCCCTATTACTAAATCCCACCACCAATTTCATAGTCTACCCTTTTCTAATTTTATCCCTATGAGGCATAATCATAACTAGTTCTATTTGCTTACGCCAAACAGACCTAAAGTCATTAATTGCTTACTCCTCAGTTAGTCATATAGCACTTGTAATTGCAGCAATCTTAATTCAAAGCCCTTGAAGCTTTATGGGAGCAACAGCACTAATAATTGCCCACGGCCTAACATCTTCTATACTATTTTGTTTAGCAAACTCTAATTATGAACGGACCCATAGCCGAACTATAATTCTGGCCCGGGGCTTACAGACAATTTTGCCCCTAATGGCAGCGTGATGATTATTAGCAAGTCTTACAAACTTAGCCCTACCCCCCTCTATTAATTTAATTGGAGAATTATTTGTGACCATAGCTACATTCTCCTGATCAAATTTTTCCATTATTCTACTAGGAACCAACATTATTATTACCGCCCTATATACACTCTACATATTAACCATAACCCAACGAGGAAAGTACACATATCATATCCACAATATTAAACCCTCATTTACCCGAGAAAATACTATCATAATGCTTCATCTAACACCCCTCCTATTATTAATAATCAACCCACAAATTATTTTAGGAACAATATATTGTAAATATAGTTTAACAAAAACTTTAGATTGTGAATCTAACAATAGAAACTAATAATTCTTATTTACCGAAAAAGAATACAAGAACTGCTAACTCATGTAACCATATTTAAAATTATGGCTTTTTCAGACTTTTAAAGGATAGAAGTTATCCATTGGTCTTAGGAACCAAAAAATTGGTGCAACTCCAAATAAAAGTTATAAACATATTTTCCACAATAATATTATTATCATTAATTATATTAAGTTTACCTCTTATGAATAACATTAATAAGAATACTAATCTTAAATCCTACCCAGAGTATGTTAAAACAATAGTCTCATACTCTTTCATATTCAGCTTACCTCCAACTATTATATTTATTCAATCCGGACAAGAAATGATAATCTCAAATTGACATTGAATAACAATTCAAACTATAAAACTATCCCTCAGCTTCAAATTAGACTTCTTCTCTATAGTCTTTATGCCCATTGCCCTATTTATCACTTGGTCAATTTTAGAATTTTCAATATGGTATATGCACTCCGATCCCAATATTAATCGATTTTTTAAATATCTACTAATATTTTTAATTACCATATTAATCTTAGTAACTGCTAACAATATATTCCAACTTTTTATTGGCTGAGAAGGAGTCGGCATTATATCTTTTATACTTATTGGCTGATGATATGGACGAACGGATGCCAACACAGCCGCATTACAAGCTATTTTATATAATCGCATTGGAGACGTGGGATTTATCCTATCTATAGCATGATTTATAACCAACTCAAATTCATGAGAAATTCAACAAATCTTTATCTTAAATATAGACAATACAACTTTACCCATAGCAGGATTATTATTAGCTGCCACAGGAAAATCAGCCCAATTTGGCCTACACCCATGGCTCCCCTCTGCTATAGAAGGCCCTACCCCAGTATCAGCCCTATTACACTCAAGCACAATAGTAGTTGCAGGTATTTTCCTACTTATTCGATTTTATCCCATAATAGAGAATAATCAAACAATTTTAACACTAGCCCTATGTCTAGGGGCCATTACTACCCTTTTTACAGCCATTTGTGCTCTAACCCAAAATGATATTAAAAAAATCGTCGCTTTTTCCACTTCAAGTCAATTAGGCCTTATAATAGTTACAATTGGCATTAATCAACCTCACCTAGCATTTCTCCATATTTGCACACATGCATTCTTTAAAGCCATATTATTCCTTTGCTCCGGATCCATTATCCACAACTTAAGTGATGAACAAGATATTCGAAAAATAGGAGGTCTATTTAAACCCATACCCTTCACAACCACTGCATTAATTATTGGAAGCCTAGCACTAACTGGAATACCCTTTTTAACAGGATTCTATTCAAAAGACCTAATTATTGAAGCCGCCAACACATCTTATACAAACGCCTGAGCCCTTCTACTTACTTTAATTGCCACATCCCTAACAGCCGTCTATAGTACTCGTATTATCTTCTTTGCATTACTCGGAAAGCCACGATTTCTCCCCTCTGTTTTAATTAATGAAAATAATCCCCTACTAATAAACCCCATTACACGCCTACTAATTGGCAGTGTCTTTGCAGGGTTTATTATCTCTAACAATATCCCACCCCTAACCACCCCTCAAATAACAATACCAATATACCTCAAAACTACTGCCTTAGTAATTTCTTTAATAGGATTCACCTTAGCCATAGAACTTAATTATTTAACTCAAAATTTAAAATATAAACACCCATCAACCATATTTAAATTCTCAACTTTACTAGGATATTTTCCACCTATCATACACCGAAGTAATCCATTTATGACCCTTTATATAAGTCAAAAATCAACCACCATATTAATAGACATAATTTGACTAGAAAGTACACTACCCAAATTAACCGCCAAAATTCAACAAAATTTCTCTATCATGATTTCCAACCAAAAAGGACTAATTAAATACTACTTTTTATCCTTCCTTATTAATATTATTATTATGGTAACCCTATTTAATTTCCTCGGGTAACTTCTAAAATGATTACCACCCCAATAAGCAATGATCAACCAGTAATAAATACCAATCAACTACCATAACTATACAATGCACCAACACCCATAATCTCCGAACTAAATATATTTACCTCACCTATATCACAAACAACTCAATCCCCTATTTTATTAAACTCATAAATTATTTCTAATTTTTCACTGACTAAGACATAAATAATTAATAAAAACTCCACAACTAACCCAACAATAAATGACCCTAACACCACTAAGCTCGATAATCATGTCTCAGGATACTGCTCTGTAGCCATAGCTGTTGTGTAACCAAAAACAACTAATATACCCCCTAAATAAATTAAAAATACTATTAACCCCAAAAATGAACCACCAAAATTTACAACAATACCACAACCAACTCCTCCACTCACAATCAAACCCACCCCTCCATAAATAGGAGACGGCTTGGAAGAAAACCCAACAAAACCAATTACAAAAATAATACTCAAAGCCGATACAATATAAATTACCATTATTCCTACATGGCTATATCCACGACCAATGACACGAAAAATCACCGTTGTATTTCAACTATAAGAACAATTAATGACCAACATTCGAAAATCTCACCCATTGATTAAAATTATTAATAACTCATTTATTGACCTACCTGCCCCATCCAACATTTCATCCTGATGGAACTTTGGATCTCTCCTAGGGATCTGCCTGGCATTACAAATCCTCACAGGCCTTTTCCTTGCAATACATTACACGTCAGACACAGCCACAGCTTTTAATTCTGTATCACACATATGCCGAGAAGTCAATTACGGCTGAGTATTACGATATATACATGCCAACGGCGCCTCTATATTTTTCATTTGCCTATATCTACACATTGGACGGGGCCTTTACTATGGGTCCTATATATTTAAAGAAACTTGAAATATAGGGGTAATTTTATTATTCGCCGTAATAGCCACTGCATTCATAGGATATGTTCTACCATGAGGCCAAATATCTTTCTGAGGAGCTACCGTAATTACTAACCTACTCTCTGCTATCCCATATATCGGAACCGATTTAGTAGAATGAATCTGAGGCGGCTTTTCTGTAGATAAAGCTACCTTAACTCGCTTTTTTGCCTTTCATTTCTTATTACCCTTCATTATTTCAGCACTAGTTATAGTCCACCTTCTATTCCTACATGAAACAGGCTCTAATAATCCAACAGGCATCCCCTCAAACATAGACATAATCCCTTTCCACCCTTATTATACAATCAAGGACATCTTAGGATTATTCGTAATAATACTAACCCTCTTATGCCTAGTTTTATTTTCACCTGATATATTAGGCGACCCCGATAACTATACACCAGCAAACCCACTCAACACCCCTCCTCATATTAAACCAGAGTGATATTTTTTATTTGCATACGCAATCCTACGATCAATTCCCAATAAACTAGGGGGTGTACTAGCCTTAGTACTCTCAATTTTAATCTTAATTATCATTCCTTTTCTTCACACCTCCAAGCAACGCAGTATGACTTTCCGTCCTCTTAGTCAATGCCTATTCTGATTACTAGTGGCCGATCTTCTCACTTTAACATGAATCGGCGGACAACCAGTTGAACACCCATATATCATCATTGGACAATTAGCATCAATTTTATATTTCCTAATTATTCTCGTATTCATACCACTAGCCAGTATCATAGAAAACCATATATTAAAATGAAGAGTCTATGTAGTATAATAATTACACTGGTCTTGTAAACCAGAAAAGAGGAACAAACTTCCTCCAAAGACTCAAGAGAGAAGCTTCAAACTTCACCATCAACACCCAAAGCTGATATTCTACCTAAACTATCTCCTGATGACCCTACAACACGCATTTACAAACTACACGTATGTATAATTGTACATATCATTGTTCACCACATAACTATTAAGCACGTACATATATATATTAATATTACATAATACATTATATGTATAATTGTACATACTATTATTTACCACATAACTATTAAGCACGTACATATATATATTAATATTACATAATACATTATATGTATAATTGTACATACTATTATTTACCACATAACTATTAAGCATGTACATATATATATTAATATTACATAATACATTATATGTATAATTGTACATACTATTATTTACCACATAACTATTAAGCAYGTACATATATATATTAATATTACATAATACATTATATGTATAATTGTACATACTATTATTTACCACATAACTATTAAGCAYGTACATATATATATTAATATTACATAATACATTATATGTATAATTGTACATACTATTATTTACCACATAACTATTAAGCATGTACATATATATATTAATATTACATAATACATTATATGTATAATTGTACATACTATTATTTACCACATAACTATTAAGCATGTACATATATATATTAATATTACATAATACATTATATGTATAATTGTACATACTATTATTTACCACATAACTATTAAGCATGTACATATATATATTAATATTACATAATACATTATATGTATAATTGTACATACTATTATTTACCACATAACTATTAAGCATGTACATATATATATTAATATTACATAATACATTAGATGTGTAATCGTACATACCCCATAATATTCGTCAATCCCAGTCAACACGACTATCCACAACAACAATAATCTCATAATCTACCTACCTCCGTGAAACCAACAACCCGCCCAAAACGTATCACCCTTCTCGCCCCGGGCCCATAACATGTGGGGGTTTCTATACTGGGTCGTAAACGACATCTGGTTCTTACTTCAGGCACATAAACCTAATGATCGCCCATTCGTTCCTCTTAAATAAGACATCTCGATGGATTCATGACTAATCAGCCCATGCCGCGGCATAACTGTGATGCCATGCCCTTGGTATTTTTTAATTTTTAGGTATGCTTCGACTCAACATTGGCCGTCAAAGGCCCCGTCCCAGACCATATAATCCAGCTGGACTTTTAATGCAGACCCTTCACCCTCATAATGGTGATCAGGACATTCGTTTAATGGTTACAGGACATAAACATGACTGTTTTCAAGGATATTTTAATGTATTAAGATACATAACAATGGTTCAACTAACATAAAACCCAATCAGGTGTAAATTCATTAATGGTTCCAGGACATACGCATACGCATACGCATACGCATACGCATACGCATACGCATACGCATACGCATACGCATACGCATACGCATACGCATACGCATACGCATACGCATACGCATACGCATACGCATACGCATACGCATACGCATACGCATACGCATACGCATACGCATACGCATACGCATACGCATACGCATACGCATACGCATACGCATACGCATACGCATACGCATACGCATACGCATACGCATACGCATACGCATACGCATACGCATACGCATACGCATACGCATACGCATACGCATACGCACGTTTGTATGGCAAACCCCCCTTACCCCCCATTAAGTCCGCTCTAATATATTACTAGTTATTTCTTGCCAAACCCCAAAAACAAGAACAATAATATAATTATGCTTATAGACCTAATATAACTTAAAATAATCTTATAATTTTCTCCACCAATTAGGGCCATACCCCCTTACTTTAAAGATTCGCCTTCCTTAGACAGACATCTCCTCAGATCTGAAATTACATCATCAAGTAAAACATAATATATAATGATTTAAGG